GCCGATATTGGCAGAGGTATTGATGCCTACTTCGCCGATCTGAGCCACTTCACGTCTAATAAAAAGCGGTTACGGCATATTCAGCGGGTCCACGCCTGTATAGGAAACCCCAAGAGTCAAATTTGGCGTGAGATCAAAGGTTTGATTGAGAGCTATAAGGTCTTCTAATATGAGAAAGAAGATTTAAGGTTTACGGTGGGTGGGAAAGCTGGAGGGGACCCCAGTGGTTTGAGTAACTAGCCTCTAAGGTTAGCGAGGTTCCTGCTATGGTGAAGTTAAAGATCTTTAACTATAGTGGGAAGAAGACAGGTGGGAACGAGCAGAGCGAGAGCAAAGCAAGTTCCAGTGGTGGGGTGTCTTCCTGGTCCCATTTCAATCTTTTTCATGGTATGGAACTCACTTCATACCTGCAACAGAGTCAAAGCTGCGGTAATGCTTACTCTCCTGGTAAATAGGGCTATTCAAACCAATCCACCCTAAGCTGTTACTGCAAGAGCTGCAGATCTGATCCTAGAATAGAAGCTCAACCAGTTGCCGGTACTCTTTCATCAGCTGTGGGATGCTTAGACGGTACTAGTGCTTGAGTAAGCGGTGCTCCCTTTCTGTTTGCAATTCCCGCTGCAGAATAGTCATCCCTAAAAGAAGCTGTTTTCAAATTCAAATAGGTTGCTTTTAGAATAGGTTGTTCTCGAATAAGCTCTTTGAAAGATAACTGAATGCGTTTAGTCCCTTGGGGATGGGTCTGCACTCAGGGGCTCTTTTTAGCACTTTTGAGGAAGTGAAGACGAATAGTCGACTTTGTTGCCTGCTTGACTGCTTTCATCTCCTGATGTCAGAAAAGGTGTTCTATCGCATTCTTTTAGCTGCAAGGGAACCGTCAGGTTGTAGTGGTTGAAGTAGAGCCAAGCAGCGATGGACTAAGCGAGTCAAATAACGCTGGTGCGAACCATGTTGGATGACGGGTGAGGGTGAGAAAGAAGTCCTGCTCTGCTGCCCTGTGTTAAGCAAAGTGAGTTTACTTCGTTTCAGGCCATGTTATTCAGTCTCATGGAACTAAACTCTTAGATGCAGCATGCAGCCGCCTCCATCCATCGGCACATCCGCCCCAGATGCACGCTTAGCCGCATTGTTCATCTTGAAAGGGAGCCGCGAGGTGCTGTCATGTCAAGCCCAAGGTTCGTTCTACTGCTGTCAAATTTCTGCCATTTACACGTCTTGGTGGGGGGTCTTCTTGCAACGATCTTCGTTTCTTCAGGAATGGTGTCGGTCAATTGGTGTATAGGCCATCTCGGTCCAGTTTAGAATTGACCTCTATTTGAAATCCCGCTTCCTTGTTAGCTGGGAAAACCCCTCCTCTATGAAGCAGAGAATGATCGATCGAAGACTGAGAAGATAGAAGAAGATGTTTTAAGCATCGGTTGCGACATCGAATGAGACTTCTCCAGGGAGCAAAGACTCCGGTTGTCTTTCGTCTTTGAAGAAGTCAAACGCAGCCTAGAAAGAGGCTACGAAGCGGTCGAGGGTTGAGTGAGGGCCAGTGGTTGCGAATATTGAATTCCATGTGCTAGATATCCCTGCTTCTTTGAATCTGTTACTGGGTAGGCCATGTAACCATGCCTTTGGGTGCTGTTCCTTCTTCGTTACAACAAAAGATCAAGATGCCAAGAGATGGGGGAATTCTGACTATCCATGGAGATGCTGATAGGGAGACAGCTTTCTTCGAGGTGAAGGATGACAATGCAGGATTGAATCTAACCGGGTTCCAGTTTGTTAATGCTATAGAAAGGGTGCCTCTGGATTTTTATCCTATGCAAATCATTACGTGGCTCATATTCATATAGAGATGGGGCATTTCCCTGGACTTGGCTTGGGGAAGAAAGAGCAAGGGGTCACCAAACTTTGTGAATCACAAGGCAACTTATAGGCTGGGTTATGTTCCAACTGAAGAAGACAAGGCAGCCGAGGTAGATGGGCGAAAGAGAGAAGAGGGTTTGGCCCCATATCCCAAAACTTTGAATGGCAATTTTTTGAAAAGAGAAGGTTCAAATTTTCCTTTATGTGGTTTTCCAGAGCCGTGGTACGATCCGAGGAGCGGGAAACGGTATCCAGAATTGGAGGTCTTCGCTGATGTGGAGGTAAATTGGGTGGTGGAGCTGGAGGTACCTGTTCAGCTTGTGCTTGTTGATCAAAATTTTCATTAACAGGAGCCTCATCATTAGTTGCATCATCTTGAGCTTCTGGTTCATCTCCCCCGTGATCATCATGAACTGTAGGTGGAGGAACTGGATCCCATAGCCTGTAGCCAAATTCTTCATGTACATAATAATAACCCAATAAGATCCACTGTTGTTTAGCCTTGTCATCAAGCTTGGATTTTTAATCCTTGAGGAAAGCAGATATTTATGTTTCTTAAATCTGAAAACCAAATTCATATTTCCTCCTTTTTTTCCTCATAGGAGGGCGGGCTACTCTTTATTAATATTAATAAGGATATCTTTCCTTGCCAGCGTGAGGGCTTTCAAAACAAGCAGAAAAACAATATACCGTTGTCGGTTCAGCAGCTCGAAGTTGATCTCAAGAAAATGTCAGGTCAGTCACATGACTCATCCTGTTAGTCGAGCATAGCTAACGCTACCATGACGCTACGCCGCGCCTGCACTTATAGTTAGAGAACGCACTAAAAGCATACCTTATCTCAGGCCCTACATTCTTTTTAAATTCGGATGGGCTTCCCCTCTTGTCTGGCCTTCACCATTGCATTGGCTGTGAAGGCCTTCATTACTGGGGGAGTAGAATCCCAGATGATGCCTTGTTCGGGCTCATCGAGCTCGTCCTCTCCCCTCCCCTCAATCTCCTCCCCGGGGGGGACTCTTGGATAGATTTTTTTTATTCACCGCATGGGGAGGCATCCTCATCGGTACAAAATGCTCAACCCGGGCAGCAACCCCAAGGTCCCCTGCCCGCACCTTCCATAACGGAAGTGCGGTGGGCGATTGATAATTTTACTTCCTCTTTGAACCGCATCTCGATGCGGAGCGACATATTGTCCAGTATGTTCGATGAACTTGGAATATACACGTCCTCAGCGGCAAAACGCAGACAACTGATCCAATTTATGGAGGAGATTAAGAATTTACCTTTGGGGGAAAGGCCTAGGTCGGGGAAGAAGGCCGGAGATGCCTTGGCCAAACTTATTCGTGAGTGGGAAAGGGAACAGGGTCAATAGAACTTGGGAATCGTAATGTATAGGTTAGGATCATTTTTACCCAAAGTGTGCTACCCTTAATTTTTCCCGACATTCTGACACCAATCATTTACGAGTGAGTATTACACCAAGAATTGACAAGCGGATGAGTTTGATAGTTGACAGCGCTAACGAGCAAGAAAACTCCTGCGCGTCTAACAACAAGGGGCTGAGTCAACTATTCAATCAAATCCCATACCTTTCATCTTAATAAACGCATGACAGCTTTTATGCCAGTTTCTGTTCTTAATCAAAATCTAATGGTGATATTGGATTTTCTTTTATGTTGTTTGTTGGCGAGGAGCCGTTGCTTGTTCTTTCTTCTCTTATGAAATTAATGCTTTGCACCTTTCAAAGTCAAAGTAAAGGAGACTCTTTTTTCTAACATAGGAACTAGAGCTTCCCTTACTTATTTGAGAACGTTCGTGCCCCTTGCGAAATGGTTCGCTCACTCCCTGTATAGGACCAAAGGAAGAAAAAAAAAGATAAGAAGAACTAGTATTGGGTGGGGATGGCACTCAATTCCTCCTTTGAGTAGTTTCATTAGGAACGGAACTAGTAATAGAAGAAGAATATTTTGTAGTCAGAATACGGTCGGGGGAATACTATCACTGACCTTTCTTCTGGTCTCACGAATTGGATTTGAACCAATATCTCCCTATCTTGGGAAACTTTCCTTTTAGTAGATCGTGAGTGGGTCTGTCGTCCTCCTCATTATAGTCCGCCTAGAATCCATAGCATTTCGTCGGAATACATCCTGTCTTTTCACCTTAGTAGTCCTATGCATAGTAAGTACTATAGCCCCAATCATGGCTACTAATAAAATCAGACTAGAAACCAAAAACCAGACGAAATAGTAGGTATAAAGTAAATTGCCCAATGTTTCCAAATTAGTCCAACTTCGTACCTTTCCGGCATAAACCGTATATCTCAGAGAGGTCGTATTTCTTTGGGTTGGTAGTAATGGAATGCTTTCATTATCTAAAATGAAGAACATCTCCCACCAAAAGATCAGTCCAATAATACCACTCACTGGTAAATAGCGCAATACTTCTTCGTGAATCTCCGCTATTTGAATATGGAACATCATAACAACGAATAGGAATAAAACGGCTATAGCTCCTATATAAACTACTGGGAAGATCATAGCGAAGAAGTCGAGACCTAACAAAATAAGTAAACCTGAAGTGTTGCGAAAGACTGGGATGGGAAACAAAACGGAATGTACCGGATTTTTAGCACGTACAACCATCAAACCAGAGACCAAAGCAGGGCTCGACAAAACAGAAAGTATCATAGTACGTCGTCCTTCCCTGAAATGGAACTTTCATGCTGGAGCAAGAACTAGCATGAAAGTCGATCTATTACGACCAGCGCGGTTGTTCGTATTTCATTTTCGTTTTACAAGGCAAACTGCACTGAGTTACTTACGAAAGTTGTACCGAGGGGGTGTGCAACGTCCTTCCCCATATTCTATTTAAAGAAACCCGATCATCAACAGAGGCCCTTTCCCCCCCAACCAACCTTAATCTGAACTACGATTCAGATCACGTCTAGGTCACCCCCGATATAAGACATTTCCTTAGATATTCTAGTTAGACCGCCTTCGCCTCTAGGAGAACGGAAACTCCTTTTCTCTCGGGATTCCCCTTTTCTTGCTAAAGACTTTGCGTACTAAGATGCAAGCTCGATAGGAATTAGGCTTTCACCCTTTAGCTTACCTTAACTGAACCCAATCCCATCCTTCTCGTTCGAT